CGCTGTGCCAGGATATCTTTTCTGTCTCTCCAGGAAAATAGATATCCCCCGAAAATATTTTGAGTTCAATCTTTTTTTTTTTTTTCTCCACTCGGACCAATCCGCTTACTCGGCTTCTTATATTGAAAGTAATTCGCGTATCTACTCCAATGATACTATTGTTCCGTACCATTATGGAAGAAGCTCCGGGTAAGATATGCACTTCCTCGGGAATGAAAAAAAATCGATCTATTTTCATTTTGTATTTTGGCCGAAATTCTTTTGTTCTTCGATACTCAATCAAATCCTCTTTTTTGACGATAGAATCCGCCTCTATAGTCCCATATTTAGTAATTCCCGAACTCTTTCTTCTATATCGAGGATCGTCGAAATAAGCAAGAATACTATTTATACGGAAAAGACCATTTATGGGTATTTCAATCGAGATACCTGAACGGGGTATTAGTTCTTTTTCTTGTTCTTGATTCGATTGTAATGGAATGATGAATCTATTTCTTCGTCTCTTTGCCAATAAATCAGAATTCTCGTCAAGAATAGCGGGGTATATAAAATTACAATGACCCTTACATATGATTCGATCAGGTACTGAATAATCAAGAACCCCCCCCTCCTTTTTACCAGAAGGATCCGACCTAAACAATTTATGTCTCGCTTGATCATCAGTCACTGAAAGGTTAGAAATATATTTTCGTTCGACAGAAAGAGAATGAATATTTATTTGATCTTGATCCTTGTGGAGCGAAAAAGGGACTATACTGGATCTGTGCGGAACTCCTGATAATATCCACAAATGGCTTGTTTTTGGTAAGAGATGAACATTACCATATGTATATTCGGGTGCATGGTACACAGCGGTACTCCAGTGCATTTCTCCCTCTGAGTCAGAATAAATATGTTTTCGGACCCTCTCTTTAAAATTCAAGATGGATGCTTCGGCGCGAATCTCGGCAATGACTTGTTCTGATTCTACATATTGATCATTTTTAACTAAAATCAAACTTTTTGGTGGAATATTCACATTATGTAGAATATCTTGACCCTCAATAGTTACATATAGGTCTATATAACATAGAAAAGCTGGATAGCCGTGACGTGTACGTGTGGGATGAACCAAATGTTCATTGAATTTTATTTTTCCATTATCAGGAGCTCGTACATGTTCCGCCGTACCGCCTGTAAATACTCCACCGGTATGAAAAGTTCTTAATGTTAGTTGAGTCCCGGGTTCCCCAATAGATTGACCCGCAACAATACCTACCGCTTCTCCCAATTCGACCAGGTCGCCATGAGTGGGACTACGGCCATAACATAATCGACAGATCCAAGATGTACTCCTGCAAGTAAAGGGAGTTCTAATAGATATTGCTTTTGCTCTAAAGGTTATGAATCGATTAACAAGTCCAATCCCAATATCTTGATTTCGAATGGCAACGCATCGTGAACCCATATATATATTGTCCGCTAATACACGACCAATTAATGTTTGGATAAAAATTCTTTCTGTTATCATCCCATTTTGAAGACTCACAGAAATACCTCGGATGGTGCCACAATCTGTTCTACGTACAACAATGTGTTGAACTACTTCAACAAGTCTGCGCGTGAGGTATCCAGCATCTGATGTTCGTACAGCAGTATCCACAACTCCTTTGCGAGCTCCGTAGCAGGAAATAATATATTCCGTTAAAGAGAGTCCTTCGCGTAAATTGCTTTGAATGGGTAAATCAATCATTTGTCCTTGAGGATCCGACATTAATCCTCTCATACCTACTAATTGATGGACCTGAGATGCATTTCCTCTAGCTCCCGAAAAAGACATTATATGGACTGGGTTAGAAGGATCAGTCATCCTAAAATTAGGATTCATTTGTTGTCGTAAATATTCACTTGTAGCATACCAGATCTCAATGGATTGACGTAATTTTTCTACCGCATGTACATTCCCATAATGATGGTGTTTTTCCAAAATTAAACTTTGTTGTTCCGCATCTTGTACTAGCCACCCCTTGGAAGGTATTGTTAAAAGATCATCAATTCCTAATGAAATGGATGTAGTAGTGGCTTGCTGGAAACCCAGAGTCTTGACTTGATCCAGGACATGTGATGTATATGCCATTCCAAAGTGATCTATTAATCTGCGAATAAGTCGTTTCATGGCAGTTCCATCTATCGCTTTATTGTGAAAGACTAGATCGGCCCGTTCTGCCATAAGTACCTCGCTATTCAGTTGAGTAGGATTCGACAATGGATTTGAGTCAGTGATTCGAAGACTGCCTTTCCTCGATCTTGATTAGCGGAGAAATTCACGAATTAGAATACTAGTTGAGACGGGGAGACCCGAATCGAATTATCGCGGGTATCATAGAATTTTTTAGCTTAGGTACTATATGAGCAAGCCCGGCAAAACCCTTGTACGGCTTCTTCTATCTCTCGATAAAAAGAAATATGACCAACAGTGGTTCGAATGTCTATACAAAAGATTTCCTTGTTGACATTTCTT